AACCCATAGCTGATGATAGAACTAGAATAGATATTTTCTGTTTCCTACTCACACGAGCCCATATCCTTGCTTTTCGATCAATCTCTAATTCTAATCTTCCTCCCCAATCAGATATTATGGTGCCGGTATAGACCGAAATTCCGTTATGGTCCAATTCTGACCGGTAATAGATACCGGGGCTTTGCAATATTTGACTGATCACAATTCTGTATAGTCCATTTACTATAGAAGTTCCCAGGGAATTCATTAGAGGAATGTTTCCAATAAAAATTGTTTGTTCTTGCATATCCCTACGGGTTTTCCAAATTAATCCTGCGGATACGTATAATTCAGAAGAATATGTGAGTGATTCATATACAGCATCTCTTTCTTTTATCAATGGTTCTACCAATTTATATGTTTCCACAAATAATTGAAATTCAATTTCTTGATCTGTATCTTCAATTTTTGGAAACTTAGAAAGTTCTTCTGTTAAGCCATGATCAATGAACCTACAAAAACCTTCAAATTGTATCTGATTAAACCCAGGTATTGTAGACATTCTCTCATTTCCACCCCCAAGCATTTTATTTATTTCCCATTTATAAAAAAAATCCCATTATTTGCTTATTCATCATAAAATGGATCGATCTAGCAATGATGGAATTTATATTATGTTTACTGAATCACATGAAATTTTACCTAACTTCATAGGTGTAATAGATGTAATGCATGAAATACATATGAACGTAGGAATAAAGAGACTTTGATACTCAAATTGGAATTTGCAACAACTACAAATCAAATACAAAGGAATTGGTAAATTCTATTTAGACTTATGGAGTTTTGTATAAAATATCTATATCAAAACAAAAGGGAGTCAATTTCTACCATTATTATGATATTCCAATCCGATTGGGTACTATAAATAGATTCGGGATTTGATCTGCAGAAACAATATAGAATTTTTTGGTATTTTTTTAACAACATGGAACTTTTTCGTAGATTCCACTGTTAAAAAAAATTCGCTTCGCATAGAAGAGAGATATTTTACCTATACCTATATTTTTTTAGTAGAATTCGTAGAATTCGATTGAAGTATGTATAAGGACTTGTATTTATTAATAAACATGTGCAGATAGATATATAGTTATATATATATATCGCCTCCTTTCTTACAGTTCTCTGGGGGACATCACATGTCGTACTCTATCAAAATTTGCTATTTTCTATTTAATGATAATGAAAAAAAAAATTGTAAAAATGGAATTCCGACCATTTCCTCTAAACATCTTATACGGATAAGATACCCTAGATAATAGTAATCGTTTATGTTCGGGGGTTTACATATACTCATACTCGCTATTATAATTTTAATTAAGAGGGATTTTTTTAGGATTATGGAAACGAATCAATACGGATGGATTAGTAATCATTAGTTATGTATCAATTTTGATTTATTTAGGTAAGGTATCCATTTTGGGATTGTTTTCTTATATCATTAGGGAAACCGAATTTTCAATTTCAATCCAAGAATCATTTATGAATTCACAGTCAATAGTTAAAGTTAACGGTTCCCATTTGTCCTGAATTTTGGCTTTTGTGACTGAGAAAATCCACATTCTTTTCTTTCAATAGAAAAAGAAAGCAAAGTTTTGCGGTTTTTTGTTTTAGATATTGTGTGTTGTAAGATACTATCAATGGAAGAGATAGAGCCAATCCAATATTTTGTATCGTTTTGGCGGCATGGCCGAGCGGTAAGGCGGGGGACTGCAAATCCCTTTTTCCCCAGTTCAAATCCGGGTGTCGCCTCATCAACAAACAAAAGAATCGAAATACCTTCTTCTGTTTTGCTGATATAACTTTATCATTTTTATGTTAATCTTAAACTTAAAAAAAGAACTTCTTTCTTTTCGATAAGCTCTAACCACGCATGTAATAGGCCATCCCATCTCCCGATTGTCTCTATGAAACAATCGGGGGACAGTAAAGATTAGATCAAATGAGAAGGGAATAATAGGGGTATGTGATAGATAGTGATCTATCTTGATTCTCTATTTTGAGACTTTTTACTTAATGTAATGAAATGTAGGACAACAAAAGAAAGACTAGGTCTTATTATTCCTACATGGTACTAACACTCCTTTGATACTTCCAAGAGTTTCTCTGCTTCTTTTATTTATTTGTGCTTAATTTTTTCGATGATACTAGAAATCATATAATAACTTGTTATAATTCGATTTTTTGTATTGTTTCATCAACGGTGTTGTGCCCGAATCTCTTTTTGACTATGCGCTAGTGATTCCACTATTATTAGTGAATAATAATTATTAGTGAGCAATAATGGAATAATTCTTTTATATTCATAGAGATAGGGGACATAATTCACATGGATATGGTAAGTCTCGCTTGGGCTGCTTTAATGGTAGTCTTTACATTTTCTCTTTCCCTCGTAGTATGGGGAAGAAGTGGACTCTAGAAGTACTACTAATTGAAAAATTAAACTGTATTGTTTTTGGTTTATTTTATCTTTCTGCAAATTTTTTTTTTGAACAGTAAAAAAAAGAGTTCGGATTATAAGTTTTTAAGTGGATCCATACTTTCGACACGAAAGAACATAGACATAGTGGTTGTCCAATGAGATACTACGCATAATAATATACTACCTCATAATAAGATAGTACCTCGGGGTAGCCACCTACATATTACGTGCTTACCACTTGTTTTATTTATTAGTCTAAGTATTTTAGTTATTTTCAAAATAGGATTTTTTCTTGTTTTATGGAACTCATTTCATATCATGGTTCAAACGTTAAAGATGGGGTTTGCTAATTCTTTTCGAAATCCGAAGATAAAAAGTTCCCGTGGAACCGAACTCCTGGATCATCGGTCAACTGCTCAATCAATTACTTCTTTCGAATGCTAAAAAAAGATTAGTGGCCTTTCGATTATTTCATTTCAGATTCATTGGAATCAACATGAATTATGAAGCAAAGAAATAGAATTAGGCCACTATGTATATTAGATTAATATTCCATATATGTAATTGATATGATATCTATATATAAATAGAAAGATATATATTGTAGATTCATCTATATTCAAATTGATCGATATTCCACCTCTATTTTTATACAGTACAATTTTATACACTTCAATAACAATAATAGATAGTATGGTAGAAGGATTCATATATTTCTTTCTACCATACTATCGGATCTCATAGAATACTTCTCTCGTAGAATACTGATAATTCTAGTCCGCCAATTTCATTTAAGACGCGAAATTTTAATGCTTTTTATTTTTCTTATCTTCAATCATTGATAAGAACTAAAAAGTCAAGGTTAATTCAAATTAATCACTTTGACTGATTGTTTTTACGTATATTATAAGTAAAAAGGCGGTAGGAACTAGAATGAACAGTGCAGTAGCAATAAATGCGAGAATATTTACTTCCATAATCTCATCGTTTCATTTTTTATTCGCAATAACTCGGGATTTAATCCCATAGAGATGATAAATGTTTCGCTTGTAAATTCAATGGGATGCATTGCATCTCGATGATATCGAATCATATTAAAATATCATGAATAACAATATCGGAGCTATCAAATCGATTCATCGTCGAGAATTGAATAGTATAACATAGGAAGATCTTTTATCCATAGCGAATTTAAACAAAATGGGATTCCTGATGCAATCAAGAATTTCTTGACTTTTTTTTATTTATAATTTTTTGCATTCTTTCTTTTCTATAATCTACTGCCCTCTTGTTCAATGCAATCATCTGATGAAGTCTCATCAGACTACCTTTACCCTTACATTGTTTATAAACCAACTCAAGCAAAGAATTGCAGCGAAATTCAAAAAAGGAAAAGGAGGGAGGTTCGAACTAAACTCCTTCCTTTTTTGTACTTATCAAATCTTCTTAAAAAAAATAAATAAAAACGAAAGAAACTTAAACTTTCAAAAATTATTAATTCCCTCACTAAGAGAGATAGATGGGATCCTTGTTTGTATTAATATCCTCTTTCCTTGAATTAGTAGTGGGACGTATATAGCAAAAGTTAAGTGTGAAATTTTAATGAGATAGATTATTTCAAATTCAAATTAGTAATTGAATTTACTAATTGAGGTTACAAAAAATCGGAGCCAGAACGGTTTTGCTTTAAGACGAAAAATTAGATCAAAGTTTACTATGTAAAATTGATTTTGTATCGTCCAAATCCCTTTTGTGTATGTGCTTCCCGGAAACGTATAGTACTCTATTTCATTAGAAAAATCGGGCGTAATCAACTAGACCCAGTACGGTATTCCTTCGAATCCTGAATATGATTCTACCAATAATTGTGGTAATTCACATATAGCACATATGTCTTTCTCCCATCAATTAGTACTCGTTGAAGAAATAGAAATTCCCATATTTTTTTTATTGGATTTGGATCCATCGGGACTGACGGGGCTCGAACCCGCAGCTTCCGCCTTGACAGGGCGGTGCTCTGACCAATTGAACTACAATCCCAGGGAAATAAAGTGTACAACATATGTTGTTGATTTAATTTCCTTCAAACCTTTCTATGTAGATTTTTGATTCGAATTGTCATATTCTACCAGACGGAGACGCGAGTAATAGAGTAATAGATTGATATGCGCGGAGACATGTACTTTAGTGCGAGGAGCATGGATTAATAGTCATTTTTTCGTTATTGTCAAATTGATTGATAATCAATCTGTCAATGAATAAAAAAAGAGTTTTTTTTTATTCTTTCATATCAAGTCAAGCATTTCTGTAGAAGGACAAATAGGTTATATCATTTTATGGTGGATACGCGAATTATTGGGCCGAGCTGGATTTGAACCAGCGTAGACATATTGCCAACGAATTTACAGTCCGTCCCCATTAACCGCTCGGGCATCGACCCGGGAAGAATCAATTCCAAGCTTATTGATAATCCATGATCAACTTCCTTTCGTAGTACCCTACCCCCAGGGGAAGTCGAATCCCCGCTGCCTCCTTGAAA